CCACTGAAGGATTTAGTCGCACACTTGAAAGATATCCCAGAAAGTCGAGGGAATGCTTGGATAATTGGTTTATATGGATCCTTACTGGTTGAGACCACACGTAAAAATGACATTGCCAGAAATTGACAAGGTAATATTTCCATTTATTCATCAGAAGAGGCGCCCCTTTTGAAGCCAGAATGGATTTTCCTTGATACCTAACATAATGCATGAAAGGATTCTTGAACAACCATAAGATTGTCTGAAAATCATTAGCAAAGACTTCTACAAAATGCTCTATTTTTCCATAGAAAAATATTCGCCCAAGAAGGGCTCCATAAGATGTTGATCGTAAATGATAAGATTGATTGCGGAGAAAAATGAAGATAGAGTCGTATTCACATACATGAAAATTATATAGGAATAAGAAAAATCTTTGATTCTTTTTTGAAAAAATGGAAATTGATTTCTTTGGAGTAATCATACTATTCCAATTATGATACTCGTGTAGAAAGAATCGTAATAAATGCAAAGAAGAGGCATCTTTCACCCAGTAACGAAGGGCTTGAACCAAGATTTCCAGATGGATGGGGTGGGGTATTAGTATATCCGACACATACTTTAAATGTGGGAATTTGTCCTCTAAAAAAGGAAATATTGAATGAATTGATCGTAAATTATGAGATTTTGCTATTTCTTTACCTTCTAGAGAAGAGACTAATCGTAGGGAAAATGGAATTTCCACAATGACTCCAAATCCCTCTGATATCATTTGAGAATAAAAATTCTTATTGTGTCCAAAAAATGGATTTTGATTAGAATCAGAAAAAATCAAATGATTCTGTTGATACATTCGCGTAATTAAACGTTTCACAATTAGTAAACTGGATTTATTGTCATAACCCACATTTTCCAACAAAATCGATCTGTTTAAACCATGATCATAAGAAAGTGCATAAATATACTCCTGAAAGATAAGTGGATATAGGAAGTCGTCTTGACGAGATCTATCTAGTTCTAAATATCTTTGAACTCCTTCCATTTGAGATTCGATTTGAATAAAGGTAGGGTATTTCTTGGGTTATCAAATGATACATAGTGCGATACAGTCAAAACAAGGTATTCTAATTATAATAAAAAAAGAATAGATACCTCGGAGACAGGTAGACTCATCAACGGACCCTCTATCCTCTCTTTTTCCATCTAATTTTTTTATGTTCGTTATAGGATAAAAAGATGGTTAGAAATCCTTTATTTTTTCAATCCAATCGCTCTTTTGATTTTGGAAAAAATTATCTTTATCAATATACTGCTTCTTCTACACATTCATCTCCACTCCATAATGTAGAATAGCTACAGCTAATAGTTAGGATTCATAAAAAAATCTATAATGACTCATGGGAGAAGCCTTTCCCGCATCAGGCACTAATATTTTTTTAACGTCTAATTAGATCGGGTAATCATTCACATTAAGAACAGAAGCTCGTTGCTTTTTTTGTTTCCCTATAATTTAATTGGAGCCATTAAGGCTCTATCCATTTATTCACTCAACCCAACTTTGAATTCATTTTGTTCTGCTCTAACAATTCAAACAAGGTTTTGTGCCGATCTGATAAGAATGATATATTCTCAGAATTCTCCATTGATAATTGATACGACATGCTGTTTTTTCCATTCATTCCCTTTCAGGATCAGTCGCGGTCTTACAAACTATACCAATGGTATGGACGAATCCGTTCCTTCATCCAAATGTGTAAAAGATTCTAGCCGCACTTAAAAGCCGAGTACTCTACCGTTGAGTTAGCAACCCGAATAAGATAAAATTGAATTAAAATAATTAGGATATGTAGATACAACCGGAATCAAAACAAATAAAGTAAAGAGACAAATAAAGTAAAGAGATTGGGTTACACGACACAATCAAAACATTGAACTAGCAATAAAATAAATAAAATATAAAAAACACACATTTTCTAATCGATTCTGAAGATAAAAATGAACAGCTCAGGTGAAAATACAAGAAATTCTTAGTTATTAGATAGATAAATGTCAAAATTTATAGACCAACTCTTATCTTATCCATTTTTTGGATTGAAAAAACTGCTTATAGCACAGCGAATACAACGAAACCATCATTTGAATGAGGTAAAGTAAAAACCAAACCTATGGAACGGAGAAAAAAAGATCCATTTATCTACGATCAAATTATATTTGTTTTCTACACAGTTGTCAATATGAATGAATGTTGAGAAAAGAATACAATGTAGAAAACAAAAAAAAAAATTAAAATTTAATAAATCTGAATTTTAATTCAAATAAAAAAAAAAAATAATAAGGACTTGTGTTGGATTGGCACTATATAGATAATCTACATAGATACAAAAAAGGTGTAGATGGAGAAAAAAATAAGGAAAAAGTAGGAAAAAATCTCGGGTCTATTCAATCATCTATTAATATAAGGAGAATGTATAATAAGCAAACTTGATCCCGTGTTTGTTAGTCGAGTTCTAAGAAAAACCGCCTGATTGAATGTAATGTCAGAATTTGATATTTCTAGATATAATTCCTTCATCTATTCACTTGATCTTTTTTCTATCCATCTTATTGATATAAGATAGATTTTTGTCGTTATATAACATGGGATTCTGCAGGAGCAATAATAAATAGGTATGAATAGAACAAGAGAAAGGAGCAGTAGTAGAGAAAGTTATACAAAGCTATATACGAGTCATCCCCCCCGTTTTTTGTATTTCATTGATTGAATTTGAATTTCGTTTGATTAAGACGAAGTTCCGTAAAAAGCTCCGCTTTCTTTGAAATATCATGAACAGTTCCTGTAGGTTGAGCTCCTTTTTCAAGGAAATATAGAATAGCAGGAACATTTGAATAAGTTTGATTCTTTATCGGATCATAAAAACCCACTTTCCGAAGATCTCTTCCTTCTCTTCGGGATCGAGCATCAATTGCAACGATTCGATAGACGGCTCATTGGGATAGATGTAGGTGAACAATACCCCCCCCCCTAGAAACGTATAAGAAGTTTTCTCCTCGTACGGCTCGAGAAAAAATGATTCAAAGTTATGTCGATGTATAGAATTCCAATGGCAAATAGATCTATAAAATCATCAAATTCATTAGACTATGATTTAAGTCCTTTTTTTTGTTCTTCTTGCCCAAAAAATAAAAAATCATTCGTACTCATAACTCAAGTTGGATAACTCTCAAATAGCTCAAAGGACAACCCTTAGGCATTTCATTTATTGAGCGGTCTCTAACCCCCTTTTTGTTTGTCTCGTTTAAAATCTATTGTATTCGTCATTCTGATCCTAATCCTAGTTTTTGAGACAATTGAAAACGGCGTTTCCTTGTTCCGGGATCCTTTATTTCTGTTTTAAATCATTGGGTTTAGACATTACTTCGATGATCCTTAATCCTTTCAAAATGGCAGCAACATACCTTTTTTTGTGATTTATTTTTATCAAAGAATCATACGAACGGTTGATTCCCGCACGATACACTTTTGATCGAAAGTGTTCTACAAATTCCAACAAATTTTATTTTTGGATTTTAAACTTGCTTGAATTGTATCCTTTCGATTTCTATATCGAAGATATACTTACAAAGTATTTCCAACTTATTGATTGGCACTAACCCTAGATCCTTGCCCCCGAGAAATGAATCAATACTTTCTACTCGAGCTCCATCATGTACTATTTACAACCCAACAAAAAAGAAAAGAGGGGTTCTTAGTGGAGCAGAACAAACGATGTCGAGCCAAGAGCACCTTCATTCCTATATAACTATATAATATAATTATAATATAAAAAAATGGTGGGTGTAAAAATCCACAACTGATCATGTCCTTCAAGTCGCACGTTGCTTTCTACCACATCGTTTCAAACGAAGTTTTACCATAACATTCCTCTAATTTGGAGCCGGTATGTAATTGATTCAATTATGGAACCATGAATAGTCATTGTTTTAGTCAGTACATAGTAATCCATACTTGTTTTTTTTTTATGGATGTGTAGATATTTTTCTGAAGATGTCTCATCAAGAATTCAACTTAACCCCGTATTTTATTGTATGAATGCAACATTTTTTTATTATATTTTCTTATATCTATAAGATATATAGATTATATACCTATAAAATGATTTATATTTTTATATCTTTTATATCTATAAAATTACATATAAATATAAAATTAGATATTCTATTAATAGAATATCTATTAATAGAATATCTATAATAATATATAATTATAGATATGATAAAATATAATATTATTATTATTTTAGAATCTAATTCTAAATTCATTTTAAAATGAAAATATTCATTTTTAAAATAGAATATAATAGAATAATATATATTTTATAATACATAATAGAATATAATAGACTAGACATTTATATTTATATATTTAAAAAAATATTTATAAAAAAAAAAATTTATATAAAAATAAAAGGATACAAATATAAAATAAATGAGTTATTTTTGAATCTGCATCTTCAAGTGACACAATAGGATAGATTCACCAATCTAATACTTCTTCAAGTAATCTAATAATAAATCATTACAAATATTAAATTGCAAAAATTGACTACTTCGACATCATTATTTGAGTTGAATAAAGTTTTACAAACAATAAAAACCGCATTTGATCCTTATAAGAGAGATAAATCCATGTTTCGTTTTGAACTGAACCAACAATGATTTAAAGCAAATAGATAGATCAAAAACAAATCCAATTTCTCTTCGTTTTTTTCGTGAAGAAGATTTAGATCGTTATTCTTTCATATGATTGATAAAATAAGAACCGAAAGAATAGGAGATTTCTGTATCTTAGACTGAACAATTGTTACTGGAAGTAATTATGGATATTCTATGTTAAATATTTGAATTTAATAAATTTAAAAGATCATAAATCTTTTTCACGAAAATCGAAACTTCGTTGTCGCTGAAATAGAACGATAACAAATACATACATCTAAAAATTTCGTTCCTCATTTTTTAGGTATTTTGTTATATTTTGTTTGACTTGAGGTTCATTAATTTTTCTGTAATTTTTCCATAAGAATCTTTCTATAAAGTAAAAAGTAAATAGAATGTATGAATTGCCCCGTCTCAATTGTTACATAGATTTACAATAATAGATTTACAATAACTCATTAGAGCCAAAGACGAAATACCTAAAACTGAGGTTCAAAGAAAATGGATCTGTTACTGTTACATATGTAACTTGGTTGTTTGTTAATGAGATTTGTACAGACACGGATATTGAAATTGATACCTTCCACTACTGATCTATTTACTGATCTATTTCACGAATAATATGGGATGATGAATCATAAATAAAAAAAAAAAGATCCACTTTTACGGGATGCTAGACTATCTTGTCTAGGTACAAAGCCAAACGAGTCTTTGTTCCTATTTTTAGTTTCCCCTAACCTAGCCTTAAGAGACTTAATCCCATTAATTGAATTCCATTAGTACCAAGAAAACCCTCTTGTTTATTTTATAATAAAACAATCCACAGAGAATTAATAATTAGGCTACCTCATTTCATTTAAGGGATAGGGAATAATAGATAGGGAATATAGAGGCTTTTCTTTCGGATTTCGATCTAGAATGCATCATTGAGAATTCAAATGGATATGAGATGAGACGTAAGGTTTTTCTAAGTAACTAACCTTTAATATGAAGGGGATGGGCATAGAATGAAAGGTCCCTCCGACTTTTTTTGAATTAAAATTCAAACTCTTGTAATCATGATCTATGTTCCCTGACTCACAAATAGATTCAGGTACGTCTACATGTCATTTGCACTTGATTGAGCTTGTAAAAAAGATATTCTTCAGAGAAGAATGATTAAAAATCAGAAACAATAATAGAATCACATTCTATCCAATATTAGACTCTTAAACATAAGATTTAAAACAAAAAGCAATCTTTATTCTGATATAATTGGTATGCTCTGGGACGGAAGGATTCGAACCTCCGAATAGCGGGACCAAAACCCGTTGCCTTACCACTTGGCCACGCCCCATTTAGATTTCTAGTCGACACTAATAAACACTAATATTGTTATTAGTCGTTCGTCAATTCCAGTCCAAATATTTATGGAATAGATTAGATTGTTGCTAGGATTTTGATACGTGTAGACATAGAATTAAACTGAATTTATTGATCATTACATATAATTCAATTAAGATATTTATGAAAGTATGATTTCTTCTATTCTCTTTTGAGACTTGAAGTATTCTTGATTGGGTGAGTTAAAAGAAAAAGAAGGATTTTTTGGTCTACCCTACTTTATTCTTTTTTCCCTTATATCAATACCATATCAATAACTCAATCAAAATTCAATTATCTCCAAGAACAAAATGTTTGTTATGCTTAATATCTTTAGTTTGATCTGTATCTGTCTTAATTCTGCCCTTTATTCGAGTAATTTTTTCTTCGCCAAATTGCCCGAAGCCTATGCTTTTTTGAATCCAATCGTAGATGTTATGCCAGTCATACCTCTGCTCTTTTTTCTCTTAGCCTTTGTTTGGCAAGCCGCTGTAAGTTTTCGATGAAATATTTAATACTGCCCTAGAAAAATTCATGATTTCTTCGAGAAAAAAAAATTCTAACAATTGATAAGATTAGAAAAATCTTAGATTATGAACCCTCAATTAAAACATTGAAAGTAAAAGTATCGGATAGTCACGATAAATCTGTATCACCTCATTCTAACCCTTTCCTTTTTCCAGTGAAAGGCACTATTAGGGTCCCCCACAATATCTAATTGTGGGTATGAAAGAAAATTTTGGCAATGAAAGACTCTTAATTACAAATGATTTTTTGAAAATTCTTTTCCATTTCTGGAAACTACTTCTCATGTCTTGGTGTCAAAATAGGAGTCAAAATAGGATATGTGGTATAAAAATGGAGAATCTATTCTCTTTTTCCCCAAAAATGATTTTGGAGATTGTGTAATGCTTACTCTCAAACTCTTCGTTTACACAGTAGTGATATTCTTTGTTTCTCTCTTCATCTTCGGATTCCTATCTAATGATCCGGGACGTAATCCTGGGCGTGAAGAATAAAAAATAAAGGCATTTTCCTTACTTGATTTTCAAATTTTCTTCGGATTTTATCTATTCCACACCTTTAACTATGAAAAAAGAAAAAGGGTTCGAGAAATTCGAAAGATAAATAAAATATCAATTCATCAATGGAAACGGAAAGAGAGGGATTCGAACCCTCGGTACGAATAACTCGTACAACGGATTAGCAATCCGCCGCTTTAGTCCACTCAGCCATCTCTCCCATACATAAAGTAAAGATTGAAAAAGTCTTTCTTTATCTTTCTTTATTATTTTTTTATCTCTTTTTATTATATAGGTATATACAACTTTTATCAGCAATTGCAATTCCATTAAGATAAAGTAAGGGCTCGAAAAATATATTTCCAATAGAAATATAGAAAAAAAGAATCTTTCTTTGAGTTTGTTCAAAAGGGCCTTTTTATTT